ACTGAATACTGAATGTAATGAGTTAAACTAAAGGTAAAAAAGGGTTTGATAAGTTACTCTTTGTTCTAATATCAAAAAGAAAAAAAGAAATGAAAAAAAATGATTGAATAATGAAAAAAGAGTTTCTTTTTTGAATGAAGTTACATGACCCTGTTTCTATTATTAGTTTACCCAAGAGTTCTTCAAAAAATAGAATCGTTTGATTGAAATCGTGGTATGAATAGATGTTACAGATGAATCAATTTCGCTTTATATGCCTGTTACTTTTTCTTTGTTAGTGTCGTCTATAATGATAGATGAATCAAAAACTTTCATTTCAATTGAACTTCTTTTTTCAATTAGTATTTTGGCCTATCCTACTATTTTGAAAAATAGAAACTTAGGTAAGTGCTTTAGAACTATATGCATAAAATAAATTTCATTTAGCCCCTTCATGCTTACTATAACCAGTTATTTCGGTTTTCTACTAGCGGCTTTAACTATAACATCAGCTCTATTGATTGGTCTGAGCAAAATACGACTTATTTAAAATGAATATTTGAAAAACGCAATCCATAATTTCGGCGAGATTACTTGTATTCTATAGTTATTTAACGCGCCGATTATCCATTCTTGGTCATTGAGATTCATGCCAATTCGGATTAATATTTAGGTATAGATATTACCTCTTTTTTTTATCCTTTCAAACAAAATGAAATGATTGAAGTTTCTCTATTTGGAATCGTGTTAGGCCTAATTCCTATTACTTTGGCTGGATTATTCGTAACTGCATATTTACAATACAGGCGGGGTGATCAGTTGGACCTTTGATTAATTATCATCTCCTTTTTGAATTGACCTCCTCATTTACAGGAGGTCAAATTCCGATTGCTGTACAAGTTGCTGAATGTATTTCAGTCAAATTCGATCTAATCTAAGAAGAAAAAATCACGCTCTGTAGGATTTGAACCTACGACATCGGGTTTTGGAGACCCACGTTCTACCGAACTGAACTAAGAGCGCTTTGACCGTAAAGAAAAGGATTCTCTTTAGTTTTGAATCGATCTCAACAGATCCCTCGTTACTGCTCTTTTTTCTATTTGTCTTTTGAACAGTAATAAGTAGGGATGACAGGATTTGAACCTGTGACATTTTGTACCCAAAACAAACGCGCTACCAAGCTGCGCTACACCCCTTCAATTGCTCTACAGTGTCATTGTAGAGAATTCTGATCTGGTTTTCCACATTGTTATTTTCTTCACGGATATACATAAATTTTATGCCCATTTCGTCTTTTTGGTCTCATTTAAGATCTCATTTAACATATAATAGTAAAATACTTCTATACATATGAAATACGGAACTCACCGAAAAGTATAATAGAGTATTTTGGAAATACTCGGTAAGATAAGTAGGGGGATCTTTTTTTTTGTTTTAATAAAAGAAAAATCTTATTTATTTGAATTAGGGATTCTGTGTACAACTAGAAGAAGTCCTTAACTACAAATGCATCTGATCATATATGCATTATTTTTATGTATGTATTCCAATAAAAAAAAGAAGGAGGGTTTTGAATGCGAGATCTAAAAACATATCTCTCTGTGGCACCAGTTCTAAGCACGTTATGGTTTGGAGCTTTAGCGGGTCTATTGATAGAGATTAATCGCTTTTTTCCAGATGCGTTGACATTCCCCTTTTTTTAATTCTAGTTATTGACATGGAAAGGAATTAAAAAGATTAAAAATACAATCAAATATCCGCGGCTAACCCCTCCCCCTCTTTTCTCTTTTTTCCCTTTTTAGAATAAGGGAGGAAAGAGAAAGAATCAAAAACGGATTCAATGTTTGTGAGACTCAGACTCAAGTTTGAATTAGATGAATATCGGAATGGGGATAGAATAGAAATGTGGGTCTAGGGCAAGAGTATTTTACAACGGTATTTCGATTTGAAATAGAGTTTATAAATCATTGTATTACTTATTATTTACATTTATTACGACTTTCATTACTTTATTGATCTTTTAGATTTGAAGTTAGTAACTTGTATTTTTTCATGCCTTTCTTCTTTACTTCAAATTGAAAATAGAATAGTTGAGTAAATCAAAAATTTAAAGGAGGTTCATGGCCAAGGGTAAAGATGTCCGACTAAGGGTAATTTTGGAATGTACCGCTTGTGTCCGAAACGGAAACGGTGCTAATAAGAGTAAGAGATCGATGGGGATTTCCAGATATATTACTCAAAAGAACCGACAGAATACGCCTAATCGATTAGAGTTGAGAAAATTCTGTCGCTATTGTTCCAAACATACCATTCATGGGGAGATAAAAAAATAGAGTACCTTCTGTGTTACCCTTTCAAGGAAATAGAAAAAATAACATTATATATAACATATATAAATATAAAAATCCTATTTTGATTAAAATGAATTAGAATTCAGAAATCGGATTTTCGGGATAAGGAATAAACAAACAAACAAACCATGGATAAATCCAAGCGACCTTTTCTTAAATCCAAGCGAACTTTTCGTAAGCGTTTGCCCCCGATTGAATCGGGGGATCGAATTGATTATAGAAACATGAGTTTAATTAGTCGATTTATTAGTGAACAAGGAAAAATATTATCTAGACGGGTAAATAGATTGACCTTGAAACAACAACGATTAATTACTACTGCCATAAAACAAGCTCGTATTTTATCTTTGTTACCCTTTCTCAATAATGAGAAACAATTTGAAAGAACCGAGTCGGCCCCCAGAACTACTGGTCTTAGGACTAGCAATAACTAGCCTTACGCTTGCTTCACTTGAATTATAATTCCAATCCTCCTTTGAGTTCGGATTGGTACTTTTTTTGCTCGAAAAATCCGAGAATCTAGATTGAATTATCGTGTCGTAATATAAATACTAAATCGGAAAAGAATAAACTTTTTTATTGAGCGTGTTTATTCATTTTGAATATTTTAAAAATTTTACTCATAGTAATTTCTATTCTATCCTCCCGGAGTTCATTCTCCGGGGAAATCCGTTTAAATAATTCCGGTGGATTCTACTTCGTTTATGATCTCATTGGAAATCATGTAAAGAGATTTCCTATTCAATATAGCTATTTGTGCAAGTATTTTACGATTAAGAAGCAACTGTTTCTTATATAAATCGTGTATTAATCTACTATAACTATAAGATACTGTATTTTCGCGAATTACAGCGTTTATTCGAGTGATCCACAAACGACGAAAATCTCTCTTTTGTCTACCCCTATCCCGATGAGCCGAAACCAAAGCTCTTATTTTCTGTTGAGTAATAGTTCGAGTAAGTCTTGAATGAGCTCCTCGAAAGCTTGATGCAAATAAACGAATTTTTGTTCTACGTCTCCGAGCTACATATCCCCGTTTAATTCTAGTCATTGAATAAATGAACCTTTGATGAATAACTAATTGATGAATAACTAATGGATTTCCGTTCTTTCAGTTATTCTTTTCCCCTTTCCTAATCTATTAATAACAAAACAGATTTTTCCAATGTATAAAATTTTAATTCCAATGGCTTTGGCTACTATAACCTCCCCGACCACGATTTTTTTAGATATTTCACAGTGAAATACGAAATTGTCTTCTGTTAGGTGTCTAAAAATAGAGTAAATAAAAAAATAAAATAGTGGGTTCCGTCGTTTTTATGGTTACTTCTTAAACGGTGAGGTCTTTTCTATACACCGGAGCCTTTACTTTATGTTATTGTGCGAACTTGTATAGTTCACACTCTTTGGCTCTACCCATGAATTATCCAGTAATAGGTCTTTCACAATGAGATCTACCTATATAGTAACGGTATTTAATTATGAAAGTTAGCTGGGTAGCTATCCCTGTTAGTCCGTTCTTGCCAAAGTGGGGACCTAATCTTTTTGTTTTTTAAATAAGATTTCCTCCGCTTAATGGATAACCGTTTGCTATCAATGGAGAATTGTCTCTCACCTTAAATTGAGGTGATTGGATTTGCACCAACGAAAACCATAAATTTAATACACAATGAAGAGATATGATATATTTTTTTATATAGTGGATGAAATTCCTTTCTTCCATTCTATCCGATTCAGTGGTACTGATCATTGATACTGGAAAATTTTCTTTTTTTGTGTCAGCTCACGATCTAAACGAGTCGCACATACACCCTAGTACATGTTCCTCGGCGCTGAGGGCATCCCCGAAGGGCAGGGGATTTGGTGACATTTCTGATTGGCTGTCTTGTATTTCTAATAAGTTGTTTAATTGTTGGCATGTTGAATCATATACATAATGAATGGGCTGGTTTAGATTGATCCTAACCGGATGATTTGATTATGAATTACTTCTATTTAAGATAATTAAGAACCTCGGATATTAAATCTCAAATCATGGATTTGCGCGAAATCCACCTTACGTTATTTTCATTCAACTGCTACAAGATCAATAATTCCATAAGCTTGTGCTTCTGTTGCTGACATAAAAACATCTCTTTCCATGTCTTCGGATACAACCCATAATGGTTTACCCGTTCTTTGTACATAAACCCTTGTGATGGTTTCACGCAGTTTCAGCAGTTCTTCCGCTTCCAAGATAAATTCTCCCACTTGTGTCTCATAAAAACCACTAGCGGGTTGATGGATCATTACCCTGATAATAAATAATAAAAGGTTTCTTTATCTCGTATGATGAAGCGAAGAGAAAAGAAAAAAAAGATAGAATTGAACAACCGTACAGGCAAAATTTGTGCATTGCATACGGCTCTACAATAAAATTGACCCTTTACCCTACATTGAAGAAAGATAAAAAAAGAAAATCCATCAGATCTGGGGCAGATAGGTAAATGATCAAAAAGCCATCCTTCCTTTCGTAGGATTTCAAAAATACTATGATGGCTCCGTTGCTGTATATATTTTATTTTGTTGTCTTTGATTCAGCAATCCCAAAGTTTCTTTTTGATTCGATCAAAATCTTGTTTTTCGCGCTCTTTCATAACAAAAATTTTGTTAAGAGTCTCCCGGTGTGAAAACAAAAAAAGTTTGTGACGCTGAACTGGACTCCCGATAGATAAGAGGAAATCGGAAATCCTTTTTATCTCATACTACTCTCTCGATACATAATCTACCATTTTGAAAAAAAAATGATCATATCGAATTCGAAGTGCCATGCTATTGTTACTTAATATTTATCTGGCGAAGGCATAGTCTTCTTTTTTCTTTCAAATAAAAACCTCATTGGCGCCAAGCGTGAGGGAATGCTAGACGTTTGGTAATTTCTCCCCCGACCAGGAGAAAAGATCCCATGGAGGCAGCTAACCCCATGCATACTGTATGGACATTCGGCCGTACAAATTGCATAGTATCATAAATAGCTATTCCAGGTATTACCCACCCCCCAGGAGAGTTTATAAACAAATAAATATCTTTTGTATCGTCCTCGATACTAAGATATACCATAAGACCAATAAGTTGATTCGAGATCTCGCTATCAACCCCTTGACCTAAAAAAAGTAATCTTTCTCGATAAAGTCGGTTGATTAGGGTAAAGTTGTATCCCTTTTGAACCGTACATGCACCTTTTGATGCATACGGTTCAAAAAATTGCGAAAAAAGAATCAATGTATAGATTCCAGCCCTCGTTCTTTTTTATAGCTATAGCAGGTTTTTCTGACTTCTAGCGAAAGGACCTTTTATTCGATTTTTCAATAAAGACTTGTTTTGACTCCTTTTCTTATAATAGAAATAGAAAGAAGTCACTAAACTTCTCGAATTAACTTCTCATTGATGTATTCTTTCATCGAGATTTAATGCGAATCACGATGGTATTTTCTTGTTCCTCAATGGGTCTCTTTCATCTTTTTAGGTTTATGCTCTACTCCGGGTAAAGATCCGCCCGATTTTGATTTGCACATATAGAACAAATGCCCCCTTACCATTTCTTTTTGTTATGATTTTCTCTTTTTTTTTTTCAATTCATTTCTTATTTTCCACCAAGTATTAAACAAATAAGAATATAGGAATCATATAAATTTTACAAATTGGATTTTTTCTAAACGGAGCCTGGATACTTCATTTTTTAGTCCAACCAAGCCAACCATAAATTATTCTAATCTAATTTAGAATAGTATAATAAGATGAATATCCCCCAAATGTATCTAATTAAAGTGTCGAGTTCGCGCTCCAAATATTCGACGATTCAATTCATCTTTCTTGGGCGAACCAGAGGATATCTCGATCGGGGTAGAGAACGGGGAAATCCCATATGACCCAATAGATCTGACAAGTCGCACTATACGTCAATCCAAGATGCATCTTCCTCTCCAGGAAGTCGGAAAGGTACTTTTGGAACACCAATAGGCATTAGTTGAAGGAAAAAGAACTAAGTACTATATTTCACTTTGATGTGGAAACGTAAAAATAAGGTTTTATTGTCTTTATTAATATTTTCTTTTATTTTATAGTATAGATTCGAAAAATTCATAAAAAGGCGGGCTGAATAAAGTCAAATTATTACCAATACGACCTTATAATAATGAATAAATATGGACATATTTGCTCATAGAAAATGGTAGAAACTCCCCATTGCGTATTGGTACTTATCGAGTATAGAATAAATCTGCCTCTCTTTGTTCCTACGAACAGAATTGTTCTGTTATTTAATAGAATCCACCCTTGTTCTGAAAAAATCCACGAAACTGGGGAAGTCCATAGGATAGTCATAGTATATTCCAATGCAATAAAGTTACGTAGTGTCTATTTTTTTTTAGAAAGGGGTATTTTCCATGGGTTTACCTTGGTATCGTGTTCATACCGTTGTATTGAATGATCCCGGCAGGTTGCTTGCTGTTCATATAATGCATACAGCTCTGGTTGCTGGTTGGGCCGGCTCGATGGCTCTGTATGAATTAGCAGTTTTTGATCCCTCTGACCCTGTTCTTGATCCAATGTGGAGACAGGGCATGTTTGTTATACCCTTCATGACTCGTTTGGGAATAACCAATTCGTGGGGCGGTTGGAGTATCACAGGAGGGACTGTAACGAATCCAGGTATTTGGAGTTACGAAGGTGTAGCTGGAGCACATATTGTTTTTTCCGGCTTATGCTTTTTGGCAGCTATCTGGCATTGGGTATATTGGGATCTCGAACTATTTACAGATGAACGTACAGGAAAACCTTCTTTGGATTTGCCCAAGATCTTTGGAATTCATTTATTTCTTTCAGGGGTGGCTTGCTTTGGTTTTGGTGCATTTCATGTAACAGGCTTGTACGGTCCTGGAATATGGGTGTCCGATCCTTATGGACTAACCGGAAAAGTCCAACCTGTAAATCCATCGTGGGGCGTGGAAGGTTTTGATCCTTTTGTTCCAGGAGGAATAGCTTCTCATCATATTGCAGCAGGGACATTGGGCATATTGGCGGGTTTATTCCACCTTAGCGTCCGCCCACCACAACGTCTATACAAAGGGTTGCGTATGGGAAATATTGAAACCGTCCTTTCCAGTAGTATCGCTGCTGTTTTTTTCGCAGC